CTTGAAAGATAACCCAAAAAATCAAAAGAATGCTTGGATAATTGGTTTATATGGATTCTTCCTGGTTGAGACCATACATAAAAATGACATTGCCAAAAATGGACAAGATAATATTTCCACTTATTCATCAGAAGAGGAGTATCTTTTGATGCCAGAATCGATTTTCCTTGATATCTAACATACTGTATAAAAGGATCCTTGAAGAACCATAAGGTGGCCGGAAAATCGTTAGCAAAGACTTCTTCGACAGGATATTTTATTTTTTCATAAAAACGTATTCGCTCAAAAAGAATCCCAGAAGAGGTTAATCGTAAATGATTAGATTGGTTACGGAGAAAAAGTAAAATGGATTCGTATTCACATACATAAGAATTATATAGGAGCAAGAATAATCTTTGATTACTTTTTGCAAAAATGGATTTTTTTGGAGTAATAAGAGTATTCCAATTATAATACTCGTGAAGAAAGAGCCGTAATAAATGCAAAGAAGAGGGATCTTTCACGCAGTAGCGAAGGGTTTGAACCAAGATTTCCAGATGAATGGGGTAGGGTATTAGTACATCTGATGCATAATTTAAATGTGGAAATTTGTCCTCGAAAAAAGGAAATATTGAATGAATTGATCGTAAATTATAAGATTTTACGGTTTCTGTCTCCTCTAAGGAAGATACTAATCGTAGGGAAAACGGAATTTCCACAATGACTGCAAATCCCTCCGATATCATTTGAGAATACAAATTTTTGTTGTACCCAAAAAATTTATTTTGATTCGAATCATTAAGGGAAATAATAAAATGATTCTGTTGATACATTCGACTAATTAAACGTTTTATAATTAGTAAACTAGATTTCTTGTCATAACCTACATTATCCAACAAAACGGATCTATTTAAACCACGATCATGAGCAAGTGCATAAATATACTCCCGAAAGATAAGTGGGTATAGGAAGTCATGTTGCTGAGATCTATATAATTCTAAATATCCTTGAAATTCTTCCATTTAAAATTCAATTTGAATCAGAAAAGAAATAGGTGATTTATTGGGTTATCAAATGATACATAGTACGATACAGTCAAAACAAGGTATTTATATTATAGTAAGAAAAAATTAGATACCTCGGAAACAAGTCAAACTCATCAACGGACTCTCCAAACCCCCCTTTCCATATAATAGATTTATGTTCATTTATAGGATAACAAGATAGTTAGAAGCCCTTTATTTTATCAATCCAATCGCTCTTTTGATTTTGAAAAAAAAAATCTCTTTATCAATATACTGCCTTCTTCTACACATTTATCTCTACCCCATAAAGGGGAATAGCTAATAGTTAGGATTCATAAGAAATTTCTAATCCACTCATCGGAAAAGCTTTTCCCGCATCAAGCACTAATATATTTTTAACGTCTAATTAGATGGGGTAATCATTCAAAAATGAAGAACAGAAGCTCGTTACTTTTTATTTCCCTAGAATTGGAACCTCTAGTAAGGCTCTACCCATTTATTCATTCGACCCCCCCCAAAAAATTCTTTTTTTTTAATTGAATTTAAACAATTGAAATAAGATTTTGGACCTATTCAGTAAGAATGAAATATTCTCAGAATTATCCTACGACATGCTGCTTTTTCCATTCATTCCTTTCAGGATCAGTCGTGGTCTTACAAACTCTACCGATGGTATGGACGAATCTGTTGCTTCATACAAATGTGTAAAAGATGCTAGCCGCACTTAAAAGCCGAGTACTCTACCGTTGAGTTAGCAACCCAAATAAACAAATTAGAATGTGTAGATACAATCAGAATCCCAATAAATAACGAAATTGAATGGTACAACACAATCAAACCATTAAAAAAAAAAAAAAAAAAAATGAAAAAAAAACTCTAACTGAACATAATAAAAATGAACAAATCCGACGAAAATACAAAAAATTCTCAAATAAAAGATAAAATAAGGATAAAATCAAAGATTTTCAAATATTTATAGACCGCCTCTTGTCTCTCTTCTCTTATATTATCCATTAATTAGTATATATCGAGTTTAATTGATTAAAATCTTAATCAAAAAAGACTTCTTGTATGACAGAAAATATAAGAGCCTATTATTTGAATGAAATAAAATCTATGGAACAGGGATAAATAGATCCATTTATCCACGATCGGATTATATTTATTTGATACACTGTTGTCAATATGAATATTGAGAAAAGCATACGTATACAAAAGAGAAAACAAATTCTAAATCGAACTAACAATTCCGATTTCAATCAATTAAAATGAATCAAATTCAAATTATTTAAATTGAAATAAAAAAAAAAACGAAGGACTTGTGTTGGATTGGCACTATATAATATAGGTGGAAGACTAAATTAAGGAAGACGGAGGAGAAGTAGAAAAATAAATGAGGTTTATTCAATAACTAAAATAAGCAGATTTAGTCCTTTGTTTTTTTTTTTGTTCATAGAGTTCCAACGAAAACGGGGGTAATGTCAAATTTTTATGTCTATAGACCCCATTACTTCTACGTCATTTCTTATTTATTCACTTGATCTTTTTTTCTATATTTATTTTATTAATTGAATTTTGTTTGTTGATTAAGGCGAAGTTCCGTAAAAACCCCCGCCTTTTTTGAAATATCATGAACAGTTCCTGTAGGTTGAGCGCCTTTTTCAAGGAAGTATAGAATAGCAGGAACATTTAAATAGATTTGATTCTTTATCGGATCATAAAAACCCACTTTACGAAGATCTCTTCCCTCTCGTCGGGATCGAACATCAATTGCAACGATTCGATAAATGGCTCATTGGGATAGATGAAGAATACCCCCCCTAGAAACGTATAAGAAGTTTTCCCCTCGTACGGCTCGAGAAAATTAGAAATTATGTCTATGTATAGAATTACAATATCAAATATATATCCATAAAATAAAATCATCAAATTAATTAGACTATTGATTTTAGTAATTTTTTCTTATTCTTACCCAACAAAAAAGAAAATTAGTCGTATTTGCACCCTCATAACTCAAGTTGGATAACTCTGAAATAACTCAAAAGAGAAACCTTTTAGATATTTCATCTATTGAGCGGTCTCTAACCCTTTAATTGTCTGTCTTCTTTAGAATCCATTTTGATTCTTTTCTGATCTAGTTGTTAAGACAATTGAAAATGGTATTTCCTTGTTCCAGGATCTTTGCCTTGAATCATTGGGTTTAGACATTACTTCGGTGATCTTTAAATCCTTTCAAAACGGCAGCAACATACCATTTTTTGTGATTTCTTTCTGTCAAAGAATCATACGAATGTTTGATTCCTGCGTAATACACTTTCCTTTTGATTTGATCGAAAGAGTTTTACCAATTTCAACAAACTTTCCTTTTGAATTGGAAAGTTTCTCGAATAGGACCCTTTAAGTTTATGTATCGAAAATATACTTACGAAGCTGTTCCAATTTATTGATTGATACTAACCCTAGATTCTTGCCCCTGAAAAATAAATCAATACTTTCTACTCGAGCTCCATCCTATACTATATTATATCATACCCCCCAAAAAAAGAGAGTTACAGCGGAACAGAACAAATGATGTCGAGCCAAGAGCACTTTCATTCCTATATAATATATAAAAAAATGGTGGATGTAAGACTCCACAGCGGATCATGTCCTTCAAGTCGCACGTTGCTTTCTACCACATCGTTTTAAACGAAGTTTTACCATAACATTCCTTCAGTTTGGAACCCATATGTAATTGATTCAATTATGGAATCATGAATAATCATTAGTTCGGATAGAGATTAATAGAATTTAATATTGGAAATTCTATAAAAAGAATTTTTTTTTTTTTATTTCTATTTTCTTATTTATATTATTCTAAATTTGAGAATATTTTTCGATTATTGTAAAAATCAAATTAGTTAACTAAATTCTAACTAATATAACACGAATAAATAAATATAATACGAAGGAAGAAACAAGTTATTTTGAATCTGTATCTTCAAGTAACATAATAGTGGTAGCATAAATTCAACAATTTCACACTTCTTCAAGTACCAAGAACTCATAGGAGTTCGTTACAAAGATTGAATTGATTGAAAAATCTCCTATCCGATATAATTATTTGCATTTTGCATAACATAAAGTTTTACAGCAAGGACCTTTCGTTTTTTATCATCAGTAAGAGAGAGAGAAATTCATATTGGATTAAACCATCTGTGATTAAAAAAAGATAGATAAAAAAACACTGATGTAAGGGAGAAATTTTATGTTGTTATTTTTTCATATTTATACTGATTTATACTGTAAAATCGTTTGCGTGTTATTTGAACTCAATTAAATTTGTGAAAAAGATATGATTCCGCGGATTATGAAAAAAAAAAAATAATAATCACATTCTATACCAATATTCTACTCTTAATACAGAAGGCTGTTCGAAAAGGCAATCTTTTATATATATTTTATTATGATATATTTTATATATATCAAAAAAAAAATTACAAATATAATATATTATATTAATAGAATGTTAATATAATGATCACATTATATAATAATATATATAGACGGGGTATGCTCTGGGACGGAAGGATTCGAACCTCCGAGTAGCGGGACCAAAACCCGTTGCCTTACCACTTGGCCACGCCCCATTTATTTCTATTCGACACTAATAAACACTAATATTGGTACGGGTTATTCGTCAACTCCAGTCTAAATATCTATTATTTCTAAAATGGATTACTAGAATTTTTATACATGTAGACTATACATGTAGACATAGAATTAAACTGAATTTATTGATCATTACATATAATTCAATTAAGATATTGTACGAAAGTATGATTTATTCTATTCTCTTTTGATTTGAGATATAGAAGGATTTTTGATTGGGTGAGTTCAAATCAAAGAAAGTTTTTTGGTCTATCTTATTTATTTTTATTCATTTTTTTTTTCGTCTATCAATAATACCCTATTTATTCAATAATACCCTATTTATAATAATAAAATATAATAATAAAAAACTCGATTCAATTTATTAATAACTCAATCAAAATAAATACAATTATCCCCAAAAACAAAATGTTTGTTATGCTTAATATTTTAAGTTTGATCTGTATCTACCTTAATTCTGCTCTTTATTCCAGTAGTTTTTTCGTCGCCAAATTGCCCGAAGCCTACGCTTTTTTGAATCCAATTGTAGATGTTATGCCAGTAATACCCCTGTTCTTTTTTCTCTTAGCCTTTGTTTGGCAAGCTGCTGTAAGTTTTCGATGATATTTTTAATAAAGTCCCAGACAAATTCATGATTTATTCGAAAAAAATTCGTGGAATTGATAAGATCAGATACGTCTTACACTCTCAATTCAAATATTGAAATTCTTGTACAACCGCGACAAATCCGGATCACCCCACTTTATTTCTTGGTGTCAAAATAAAAAAGGGTAGGGTATGTGGTATAAAAGTGGAGAATCTATTCTCTTTTTTCCTAAAAAAAAATCTTGGAGATTGTGTAATGCTTACTCTCAAACTATTTGTTTACACGGTAGTGATATTCTTTGTTTCTCTCTTTATCTTCGGATTCCTGTCTAATGATCCAGGACGTAATCCTGGACGTGAAGAATAAAAGATAAGGTTTTCTTTGCTTGATTTTAAACTGTTATTAGTAAGATTTTATCTATTCCACTTCTTTAACTATATAATAATAATAAAAATAATATAATAAAAAAGAGCTCGCGATAAATTCGAAAGAAAATGCCAAGTCATCAATGAAAACGGAAAGAGAGGGATTCGAACCCTCGGTACGAAAAACTCGTACAACGGATTAGCAATCCGACGCTTTAGTCCACTCAGCCATCTCTCCTCTCAATTGAAAAAGGATAATACTATGTTACATTATAAAAAATAAGGCTTGAAAACGCCCGTCATAGTATATACTCTTATTTTTTGATTTCGTGATTTCGTCCGAAGGGGCTTTTTAGTTCCACGGCCCGGCCTGGTCAGTACTTAGCCGGGCCCGCCCTTTTGTTCCAACAAATCATAAATCAAAAGATTTATTAAATTTGAAAAAAAAAAAAAATAAATAAAGAAAAAAAAAAATTGCTTGTTATTGCGATAAACAAAAAGAACCTTTTCAATTTTTATGATATATAATCAAATGGTATCGAATCAAAGTGCCATTTCTTTCTTAGTTAGTCCTTTTATTCCGGTTTAAATAAGAAAAAGGGAACTCTCGTTTCTTGCCACAACCCATTTTTGTGTTATGGCTTAAGTTCGAGACAAAACCTCGGGCAAAAAAGCACTTGTTATTTAGTTATTTTGTTATTAAAGTGAAATGAATCCCCTTTTCCTAATCTCATTAGGTCCTCTGATACAAAAGGTAAACGCTCTAGTTTTCATGATTCTTTTCTGATCTTTTGTTTTAGTTTTGATTAGGGTCGACAAAAGGTCCATTTATATACAATAATCGGATTGTAGCGGGTATAGTTTAGTGGTAAAAGTGTGATTCGTTCTATAACCCCTTATATAGTTAAAGGGTCTTTCGGTTTGATTAATATTCATTCCGAACAAAAACTTTAGTTCTTAAAAGGATTGAATCCTTTACCTCTCAATGAAAAATTCGAGGAAGAATATACATTCTCGTGATTTGTATCCAAGAATCAATTTTAAATTGAAAAATTGGATTATGAGATTACGAAACATAATTTTTTTTTTATTGGATAAATACTTCCAATTGAATGAGTATGAGTAAAGGACCCATGGATAAAGATAAAAAGTGTATTTCTAATCGTAACTAAATCTTCAATTTTTCATTTCTATAGGGGGAATTGAAGCAAAACAGCTATTAAACAATGTCTTTGGTTTACTAAAGACATCGATAAATTGTTTTAGCTCGGTGGAAACAAAATACTTTTCCTAAGGATTCTTTCAAATAGAAGTAGAGAACGAAGTAACTAGAAAGATTGTTAGAATATAAACCCCCTCCTTTCTATAGGGATCGTCTAGAAAGCGGGTTGTTCTGAATAGATTTAAACATAAAAGCTGACATAGACGTTATGGGTCGGATTTTTTTATTTCGTTCATGTCTGAATCTGTGAATTTATCCATCTTCCATAAAGGAGCTGAATGAAACCAAAGTTTCACGTTCAGTTTTGAATTAGAGACGTTAAAAATGATGAATCAACGTCGACTATAACCCCTAGCCTTCCAAGCTAACGATGCGGGTTCGATTCCCGCTACCCGCTTTTACTTTATCGTTATAATCTTTAATATTCTAAAAATGAAATATTAATATTATTAAAATATTAAATAAAAAAATTGAATGAATCGAATTAATGTAATGCATCATTGACTTGAATACTAAATTCTTGGAATTCTTTCAACTATTTTTCCGAACAAGAAATATGAAAATTGGAGTGAAAAGCGTCCATTGTCTAATGGATAGGACAGAGGTCTTCTAAACCTTTGGTATAGGTTCAAATCCTATTGGACGCAGTTTATTTCCATATATATATATTTT